TGTAATGAAAAGTATAGGGTTTTGTCACCTCTCCAACTATCTCTCCATTAGGGATTTTTTTAGTGGCCCAAGCACTTATTTGCTGAGGAGAAACTAATCCAATTCGGAGTTGTTGATGTTTATACCGATCGATCATATAAGAAATTTTGTGATTCATTCCGATTAAACTTCCTTCCTATTAATCTGGAAATTCTTCTCAGATACAAGGAAATGATTAAGTTCCAGAGCCAAAGATCGTAGTTCTCGAACAAGTAATCGAAAAGATTCTGGAGCATCTTCGGGTTTAGGTATTGTTCCTCCAATGATAGTGGTACCAAGTACTTCTTGGCGAGCTCTAATATGATCAGATTTATAAGTAAGCATCTCTTGTAAAATATGAGCAACACCAAACCCCTCTAGAGCCCAAACCTCCATTTCGCCTACCCGTTGCCCCCCCCGCTTAGAACGGCCTCTAAGGGGTTGTTGTGTAACAAGTGCATAATGTCCACTAGAACGTCCGTGTATTTTATCATCAACCTGATGAATTAATTTCAAGATATAGGGCTTTCCTATTATCACAGGCTGTTCAAAAGGATCCCCTGTTCTTCCATCAAAAAGTCGGCTTTTTCCTGGATACTCGGGTTCAAATACCCATGGATTCGCTGTTTGCTTACTGGCTTCATATAATTCAGAAAACACTAGTTTTCTCGAAGCCTCTTGTTCATATCTCTCATCAAAAGGGGCTATTCGATAATGTCTATCTAGCAGACTTCCCGCTAGCCCAAGCGAGCATTCAAATATCTGGCCTACATTCATGCGTGAAGGTACTCCTAATGGGTTGAAGACCATATCCACGGGTCTCCCGTCTTGCAAATAAGGCATATCCTGTCTAGGCAAAATTTTTGAAATGATACCTTTATTTCCATGTCTTCCAGCTACTTTATCACCTACTTTGATTTCACGTTTCTGTGAAATATATACACGAATTATTTCTGGGTTATAACTTGAACCCCCTTTTTTCTGAACCCATCTTACATCAATAACTCGACCTTTACCACCTATAGGCAATTTTAAACAAGTTTCTTTTGAAGTCGATACCTGAATGCCAAGTATGGCCCGTAATAATCTATCTTCCGGAGCATACGAGGATTCTTTCGCCACCTGAGGCGTTAATTTACCTACTAAAATATCACCCGTTTCAACCCACGATCCTAGCATCACAATTCCATTTTTGTCTAAATTTCGGAGTAAAAGGCCTTCTAGATGCGGTATTTCTTTAGTGATCCTTTCAGGACCTTGGGTTGTCACATGCGTCTGAATTTCATATTTCCGTATGTGGAAAGAAGTATAAATATCACCATATACTAGACACTCACTAATAAGTACGGCATCTTCAAAATTGTATCCTTCCCATGGCATATAAGCCACTAATATATTTTTCCCAAAAGCGAGCTCCCCACCAACTGTAGCAGCACCGTCCGCTAAAATTTGTCCCTTTTTAATGCATTTACCCCGCCGAACCTGAGGTTTTTGATGCATACAAGTATTTTTGTTTGAGCGTTGATACATAATTAATGGAATACTTACAGTATCCCCATTGCCCGATAAAATTATCTTCTCAGTGTCGGTAGAAAGGATTTTTCCCTCGTGTTCGGCTATAGCGGGAACCCCTGAATCTAAAGCCACTTGGCGTTCCAATCCAGTTCCAACAATGCACTTTTCGGACCGAGAAAGGGGAACTGCCTGACGTTGCATATTAGAACTCATTAAAGCTCGATTCGCATCATTATGTTCGATAAAAGGAATTAGGGAAGCTCCAATGGAAAAATATTGGAAAGGAAAAATGCTTCGAAGATTAACCTCTTCCCAGGCGATAGTCAAAAATTCTTGGCGGTATCGAGCTGGAACAGCCTGTTCTTCTTGAATGCCCCGATTAAGAGCCAAAGAATTTCCTGCCACTATCATATAATATTCATCTTGACTTGGTGATAAAAAAAGCATCCGTATCCGTGCTTTTTTTGATTTCTCAACGAGTTCATAAAATGGACTTTCTAATGACCCCCAATCACCAATCCTGGCATGAATTGATAAAGATCCAATAAGTCCAACATTGATTCCTTCAGACGTGTCAATGGGGCAAATACGCCCATAGTGACTAGGATGAATATCTCGTATCCGAAAATTAGCAGTTCGCCCTGTTAATCCGCCAGGGCCCAAATAACTCAACTTTCTCCCATGAACGATTTGTGTCAACGGATTAGTTCGATCCAAAACTTGAGCTAATGGGTGTAATCCAAAAAAGGATTCATAAGTAGTTGTTAATGGAGTTGAAGTTACCAAATTCTGCGGAGTAGGTATCAATTTATGCCTAATTGCTCCGCCTATAGTTCCCTTAACTACATTTTCTAAACGAGCCAGAGCCAACCCGAGCTGGTCTTGTAAAAGATCCGCTACAGAGCGAATACGTTTATTTTTCAAATGATTCATATCATCAAGTGTACCCATTCCAAATTTCATCCCAATCAAACGATCGGCAGCTGCTAATATATCTCGTGGTAACAAAAATATATTGTTTTGAGGTATATTAAGATTAAGTCTCCAGTTAATATTTCGGCGACCAATCCTTCCTAATTCACACCTTTGGTGAAAGAATTTTTTTTGTAATTCCTTACATAAGGATTCAGAAAATATTGAATCCCCACCTACACAAGAAAATTGTTGATAAAACTCCAAAATAGCATTTTCTTTTGACCCAATTTTTTTTTTCTCCTTATCGGTCAAGAAAGATAATAAAATTTCAGGGTAGCAAACATTCTCTAGAATTTTTCTTAGATTCGAACCCATAGCTGATAATAGAACTAGAATAGATATTTTCTGTTTCCTACTCACACGAGCCCATATTCTTGCTTTTTTATCAATCTCTAATTCTAACCTGCCTCCCCAATCTGATATTATGGTGCCGGTATAGACCGAAATCCCGTTATGATCCAATTCTGACTGGTAATAGATACCAGGACTTTGCAATATTTGATTGATCACAATTCTGTATATTCCGTTTACTATAGAAGTTCCAAGGGAATTCATTAAAGGAATGTTTCCAATAAAAATTCTTTGTTCTTGCATATTCCTACTGGTTTTCCAAATTAATCCCGCGGATACATATAATTCAGAAGAATATGTAAGTGATTCATAGACAGCATCTCGTTCTTTTATCAGAGGTTCTACCAATTGATATGTTTCCACAAATAATTGAAATTCAATTTCGTGATCTATATCTTCAATTTTTGGAAATTTAGAAAGTTCTTCTATTAAACCCTGATCCATAAACCGATAAAACCCTTCAAATTGTATCTGATTAAATCCGGGTATTGTAGATGTTCCCTCTTTTCCATCCCCGAGCATCTTTTTTGAATTTCCCATTTATCCGTTTATTGAAAAAATCCCATCCCATCTCTCATTCTTCACCGAATCATATCCATAGAATTCGATCTAGCAATAATGGAATTTCTATTCTGTTTACTGAATCACATGAAATTTTATCCAACTCCAAGATATATGGAATGTATGAAATACGTATGAACGGAGCCTAGATTCAATTGGAATTTTTTATAAGAAAGAGATCCAAATGGAACAGAATTGAGAAATACCACTGGAACTTGTGGAGTTTTGTAAAGACTAGAAAAAAAGTAATTTCATTTTCACCTATGATATTACATATTCCAATTCGATTGCATACCATAAAAAAATGTATTCATGATTGGATCTGTTCGAGTAGATAAACATCTAATAAATAGAAAACTTTTTTTTAACCACTTTACTTTGTCATGTATTTGTAGTTCATTGTTCAAAAAAATATTTGCAGAAAAGAGATTTTTTTTACCTCCTTTGAATAGAATATTTCGAATATCATTGAATTGAAGTAGGTAAGAAAACTTGTGTTTTTTTATTTATTAATTTTTTTTATTGTTAAAATAAAAAAGAATGCACAGATATATATGTCTCTTTTTCTTCTTTTATTGTGGTACAGTTCTATTTGGGACAGCACATGCTGTGTTCTATCAAAAATTCAATTTTCTCTTCAATGTATTCAATGAAAAATTGAAATACAAAAATTTCTTGAGAATTACTCCTCAAAAGCATCCCTAGAGAGATAAAATACCCTATTATAGCGTATAGCGCTATAGCTCTATAACACAACGTAACGTATGTTCTGATTCTGGGGTTTACATATACTCATCATTACTGTTATAATTTAAATTGAAGAAGATTTTTTTTTTATTGAAAAAACTCAATATAGATTAGTTATAAATCTATTTCTAATGATTTTCTTATATTATTAGAAAATAGAACAAAAAATGTAGATTTGAATTCAAAAACGGTCATGAATTTACAGTCAATAGTTAATGGTTCTTATTTGTACTGGATTCTATATTTTGTGACTTAAAATCTATATCTTTTTTTCGGAGTTGAAAAAAAAAAAAAGAGAAAATTGGAATCTAGTTTCTATCATTTTGGCGGCATGGCCGAGTGGTAAGGCGGGGGACTGCAAATCCTTTTTCCCCAGTTCAAATCCGGGTGCCGCCTCAACAACAGACTTGAAATCCCCTATTATAACAAACGTAGGAAAAGACTCTTGATACTTTCTTTTCGTGATTCTAAGCCCCTGGCTCTCGAGATTCTATTCTCTAACCTAAAGTTTTGCCTATCAGATTAAAGGAAAACTTAAAGTAGTGGAAGGAAATCCGAAAATCTTTACTTTCCACTACTAATTGAGTTCCACTTACTGAGTATTCAATTAGATTGGATAGCCAGAGAGGGAATTAATAGTTTTGGAAAGGCCCTAAGATACTTTTCACGAAAGTCTCGGAATCCTCAGACATTCAATGACTATTAGATTAGATGAAGAATTGCCTTTCATTTTACTTCCAAAAATAAAAAACGATAAAAGAAAGAAAAAGTCTTATTCTTTCTACATGTGAGTAAGATTCCTTGGATACTTCGAAAAGTGTCCGTTTACTTGTGTTTACATCTTGTCGATTCGACTATAAATTCTATAATATAATAAGAATCACTCATTATAAGAATAATATAATAAGAATAACTCATTATAAGATAAGTGGATTTTTTGGAGTAGTTCATCAATGGTGACCAAATACCTCTCCCTTTTTTTGACTCTGCACCAGTGATTTCACTATTATTAGTGAACAATAATGGAATAGTTTCTTCATATTCATAGAAATAGGGGACAGAATTCACATGGATATAGTAAGTCTCGCATGGGCTGCTTTAATGGTAGTTTTTACATTTTCCCTCTCTCTCGTAGTGTGGGGAAGAAGTGGACTCTAGAAGTACTCCTAATTGCGGTAATAATTAAACTCTATTAACCTGTATCAATTGTTTTAGTTTTCTAGATCGGGGGGCAATTTTTTTAAGATTTTTTTTTTAGAAATTGGATTTATTTTTTGTTTTATTGACTTATTTTCTATTTTTCTATCAGGATTTACACGGTTAACCATTCATGGGGTAACCCCTTTTGGAAATCTGAAGAAGTTTCCATCGAATTCGGATTATCTGTATTAAATGTATCAAACAAACAAATGAAATTGAGAAAATATGTACATACATTTCATATTCTATTTAATTTATATTGACATTTATAAAAAATATAGGTGGATTCCTTTATATTAAGATATTTCACTTGTATCTTTATACATTACAATAACCATAATGGCTAGTATGGTAGAAAGAGATCTCTTTCTACCATACTAGCGGGCCCCTTAGGATACTACTACTACTGAGTCTAATGCATTCCTTTCATTTAAGACGAGAAATTGAAATCCTTTTTTTTCATTGATAGTAAACTTGTATTCAAATTAATTATTTTGACTAACGGTTTTGACGTAAATTATAAGCAAAAAAGCAGTAGGAACGAGAATGAAGAGTGCAGTAGCAATAAATGCAAGAATATTGACTTCCATAATTTAATCGTTTATTATTTTTTTTCTTTGGAATATCTCGGGATTTAATCCCATAGAGATGAGAAATCTTTCGCTTGTAAACTCATTCAGATGAATTAGATTTCGATGATATCGAATGAAAGAAATATCATGAATAACAATATCGGAGCTATAAAATCGATTCATCGTCAAGAATTTAATAGTATAACATAGGAAGATCTTTTATCCACACCGAATACATAATGAGATTCCTTATCCAATCAAAAAATAGTTATTTATGAGTCTTTTTCTCCGCTTTCTTTTATACAATCTAGTACTTTACTTTCCGTGTACAATCATCTGATGAAGTATCATAAAAAAACCTTTTCTACTTCGATTGTTTACAAAAAGAGTTTCTAAAGAACCTTAAAGAAACAATAGAAATCAAATAGAGAAAACAAGTACGAAGGTCAATTTGAAATTTGAAAAATTTTTGAAGGGTCTATCATCTTTTTGGAAAACAAAGAAAGGGAATGTGATAAAGACGAGTCCCAGTAAAAAAACTAAAATATTCCAAAAAATTAACTATATTAAAATGAAATTTTCTTACGAGTTTTTTCTTCGACATCGACTCTAATCTTTAAAAAGAGCATATTCATTAGGGAAGACTAATTTTATCTTTATTTTTAAAAATGTCTTCTTTCCTTGGTTGGATTCGAACTATTTACAAAATACCGTCTCAATTCATCGTATATATAGGTACTCTTGGCAAACGTATTATACGCTATCCTATTCCCTTTTCCTCCACGAGTTAATGGGAGATCCATTGACAAAAAGCAGAAACCCCGTACAGTATCTCTTTCTTGAAGTGTTGAATGCTCTCAATTGGTGCTAGTTAAAATAATGGAAATACCCCTTTATTTTTCTTGATGAAAAAAGAAAAATAAAACAAAAAGATAAACGTTGATCCCTTTGCCCAAAAAGAAAAAGGTGAGTTGATGTCTTTTTTTTTTATTGAATCCGCCGGGAATGACGGGGCTCGAACCCGCAGCTTCCGCCTTGACAGGGCGGTGCTCTGACCAATTGAACTACAATCCCATGGAAATCAAGTGGGTAGCTTACATATTCCTTCTTATGATTTCATTTTAATCATTTCAATTTTAGATTCAAATTAGTGTTTTGTAACAAAGACAGTCACAAGTGATATATTGATATCTATATGGATATCACTTTAGTGATAACAAGACGGGTTGCTGGTAATCCTTGCATTATTATAATATCGATTATTTTCTCGACTCTGTTCATTAAAGTTTATATTTAAAGGATCAATATCGGGATCTTTAGCAAGATCAAGATCGGAATTTTTTATGGAAACCAAAAAGTAACTAGACACAAGAAATAAAGAAAAAAGTAAAGTTGAAATAGACCCCGAAATTTGACTTTTTTTCTTACCCTTCTCCCTTCTCTGTCATTTATGCGAAGCAAAAAGGGTTATGTAAACAGCGAATTTTTGGGCCGAGCTGGATTTGAACCAGCGTAGACATATTGCCAACGAATTTACAGTCCGTCCCCATTAACCGCTCGG